TATTTGAATATATTTATACTTTTTAATGATTCTCTTCCAGTAAAACGGGTTATTGAGATGAATAGCCTAAGACCTAGAGAACTTTCAATGACTATTAGTACTAGTAATGTTAGACTTGAAATTAGACTTCTTTTTAAGTTTAATATTATTATTAACCAAATAGATATTATTATAATTTCAATTCTTAATAAAATTCTAATAGTTCTCGGCTTTATAAGAAGATTTAGTAATCTTGTTAAAAAAATATATCTTATTATATATAACATTAATTTTGGGTCTTTAGGAACATTAACAAACTTGCAATTTGTTGTTTTATTTAAACTACAAAATTTTATTTTATTTGGTATCGTATACCGCCTCCTTTTCTTCGAGCAATTCAGGTTATTATTACTACTATAAATAGTAAAAAAAGAAATATAAATGTTCTTCAAATTCATATGATAAGGGGATTTCTTCTTCTTTCTATTTTAATATAAAAATAAAATCTGGGGGTATAGTCTATTATTATTATAATTAAACCCCCGAAGAAAATTCAAGGATTAAAAAAAATTTTATTGGTTAAAACTGGGTTATTATAAGTTAGTCTAATACAGAGGGCAATAATTACCATTAAACCAGTTGTTATAACAATTAAAAGAAGGAGGGTTAATAATAAAGAAATTTTTCTTACGAATAAGTATAAAGTGGTTATGCTGAGGATAATTACTACAACACAAATTAGTTGAGATAAATGATTTTTAAAAGAAAAGAAAAATCTTATTCCTAATATAATTAATAGACATAGTGTTCAAATTAATATTCTATCTATAGTTATAATAAAAATATAATTAAAAGGATTAGGATAAGTAGAGTTATTTTAAATGTTATATTAGAATTTATTAGAACTAACTTATGACTATTTAAAGCTCATAGTTTAAAAGTTTTTCAGGAGTATGAATTATAATATTGTCATATTTGCATGATGGATTCTAGTTTTTTTATAAAAATTTTATAAAATTTTATTCTGAGAATTCTAACAAAGGAAAGATATCACCTTGATCTAAAGAAAGAGGTTAAATTAAAAAATCAATATCATCCAATTAAAATACCTACAATTAAAATTATTTGAAGAATAATTTTGTCTTTTATTAGCCTTACGTTATAGGGTAATGGAGGAATAATTCATATAAAAATAGCCCCAAAGCTGATTCTAAAACTTGCTAAAATTAATATTGCTTTTAATATAATTGAATCATTATATTTTCATCTCCAGGGAGATGAAGGAGTTAACTTTAAAAGATTTAGAAGCCGGAAAGAATAGATTATTGTTAAAAGAATAGAAGTATAAATTATTATTAAAAATATAAAAGAAGTTTCTTTTGTAATAAATTTTTCAATAATTATATCTTTAGAATAAAATCCAGCTAAAAAGAATATACCACATAGTCTAAAGATAGCTGAGACTAAAATTAGTCTTAATAAAGGATTAGTTTTATAATCGATGTAAGTTTTTCGTAAATCTTGCTCACCTTTTGAGTAATGAAGGATTCTTCCAATAACTATAAATAGTATAGCTTTAGTATAAGCATGTATTATTAAATGAATAAATGCTAATTTTAAATTTCCAGATAAAATAGTTGTTATGATTAATCTAATTTGACTTAAAGTAGATATTGCTACAATTTTTTTTAAATCTATAACTATGAAAGCTGCAATTCTTCTTATAAAAAGAGTAATAATAGTAGTTATTAAGATATATTTGGAGATTCTAGATGATGATCAGATATAATAATATCGAGTAAGAAGCAGGATGCCTGCAGTAACTAATGTTGATGAGTGTACTAAAGAAGAGACTGGGGTTGGGGCTACTATTGCTTTAGGAAGTCATTCAGAAAAGGGAAGTATTGCTCTTTTGGTTATGATTGCTATAAAGAAAAAAAAAATGATAAAATTTAATAAAATATCTGATTTTAGATATTCAACATTAAGAGATAATGTTATTCAATATGCTGTTGAAATTAAAAGTATTGTATCTCCTAAACGAGTTACACTAAAAGTATAAAAGGCAGATTCTACTGTTTTTTTTGAAAAATAATGTAAAATTAGTACAATTGATGTTATTCCTAGACCTTCTCAACCAATTAAAGATATAGCTAATCTTCTTCTTATGATAAGAAGTATTATAGATAAGATAAAAAGTGTTAAACATGGATAAAATCAAGTATTATAGTGTTCTTCTTTTAGCATATATTCTTTAGAAAAAAATAGGATAGTTGTCGAAATTACAAGTACGGTTAATATAAATATATTGGTTATTAAATCAAAGTGAATTAAATAGCAGAAATTATTTATAAGTTCATACTCTAGAGAGTAATCTATTTGAAGGAAAATAGTTTTTAGTATTTTAGTCATTTAATTTCAGGAAACCCAATTTTGATGTACAAGATCAATATTTTACTTAAATTATGAAATCTTTAAAGAGATGGTTTTATATTTACCTTTTCTTAGTTAGAAGCTAAGTTAGATTATTATCTTTATCTCTTTCTTTTTAATGTAGGATAGTGACCTATCTCTAATTAATCCAAAATTAATTATGCATGTTACATTTCTACATTCACTTAGGAAATCCTATATTTAGCTTCTAAGGCTAATGCATTATATTCTGCCAAAGTGAATTTAAAAAGGAGATGAATCTTTCGACGAAGCATGAATTCGCTGGCTTAGCATATAGCCTACCTTTTTAATATTAAGAGAAAATATAATTATACTTTCATTTTTGAAGCTTAAATTCAATTCATTTAATCTGACATCTTAACTTTTCCAAGTTCACTTTCCAGTAAACTTACTTTGTTACGACTTATCCCTTATTTATAAGGGAGTGACGGGCGATATGTACTTATACCTATTAAAATTCATTAAACTTTTATAAAGATTAATTACTTTCAAATCCAAATTTATTGGGGGATTTCAGCCTTTCTTTAAGCCTAAAGAATACCTAAATCCATTGATATAATAATAAATGCAATTCATCTAATCTTAAGCATTATCTACACCTTTACCTGAGGTATGTGGTTAGACCCTTGATAATTATTTTTTAATGTAAATCTATACGGCGGTATGGAGAATGTTTGTATAAAATGCAAGCTTAAGTAGAGTTTTTCGGGGATTATCGAATTAATTGACAAATTTCTTTGAATATTGAAGTATACAGCCGGGTTTGTTAATTTTAAATTTATTTGTTAATCTTCTGGATATAATTCTTTTTTCAAAATAGTAGGGTATCAAATCCTAGTTTTTATTTTGAAGTTATTGCGGTCTAAGTTGTGGAGCTTATAACTTAAATTCTATTATTAGACCATAATTTAAGTTATTTGTTTAATTGTCTTAATTAGGCTTCCATAAGATTTAAAGTAGCTTTGCCCTTAATATGTGTTACCGCTGAAGCTGGCACATATTTTTCCTGGACTTTATTTTAATTACATTCAATTATTAGATTTATGACTAATAAATTTTGTCTTTTTATTTAAATGATTAAAATTTTTTAATTAAAATAACTAAAATTAGCCAAAAACTAAAGCTTTTATAACATAGTAATTTATAATTTAAGTCCTATTATATTAGGATGAATTTCTTACTAATTTAATTAAAATAATGTTTTTTCGCAACATAAATCCATTTAGGGTAAGAAATTAATAATATCATTCTAATGAACCTTCTAATCATTCTATAACTAATCCTATTATAAGAATTATCATTATAATAGAAAAAATAAGAATGCAAATTGATAATTTTAAGATAAATTTATTAAATAAAGGTACAAAAATAATGATTTCTAGGTCAAAGACTAAAAAAATAATTAATACAAGAAAATATTGAATAGAAACAGGAACTCGAGTTATATACAAAGGTTCAAATCCACATTCAAAAGGTATACCTGAGGATTCTATTAAAGTTTTATTTTCTATAAATAGTATTCTTGTAACTATTAAAATTCTGATAATAAGAGATCTTGTTACTACTAGAAAGCTAAAAAATAGCATAAGAGAGTGAATAATCAATTTTTACTTTCAAAGTAAATGTTTTTTAATAAACTAACTCTCTTTATTAAAGAGTAATTTTAATCCGATCCTTTCGTACAAAGATTAACAATTTAAAATAGAGATAGAAACTGACCTGACTTACGTCGGTCTGAACTCAAATCATGTAAGATTTTGATAGTCGAACAGACTAACTCTTTGGCTTTCTTCTTCCAAGAGTTATCTTAATTCAACATCGAGGTCGCAAACATCTAGCTCAATTTGTTCTTAAGATAGATATTACGCTGTTATCCCTGAGGAAGCTTTTCTATATTTTCTATAAAAAGTTTAATAGTTTTTTTATTAAATTTATTTAGAAGCAAATTTTTTTTATTGCTTGATACCCCCAACCAAATTAATTAAATTTTACTTAAAAATATAAATAATTTTTAATTAATTAAGCTCTACAGGGTCTTCTCGTCCCCTATTTATATTTAAGCTTTTTAACTTAAAAATTAAGTTTTTTTATCTTGCATGAGACAGTTTATGCCCGTTCAATCATTCATTCCATCATCCAATTAAAATGCAATTTATTATGCTACCTTAGCACAGTCAGGCTACTGCGGCTCTTTAAAAATTTCAGTGAGCAGATTATACCTTAAATTATTTTCTTAAGGACAAGTTTTTGATAAACCGGCGAGCATAATTAAATTTTGCCGAGTTCCTTATGCAAGATTTAATAAAATACTTATTTTATAATAATTATTTTTAATTAAAGATTTAATTTAATTTTCTAATATATTTTCTAATATCTTAATAAATTTTATTAAAATGATAATTTTCCTTGATAAAATATAATATTATCAATACTTTACAAAATTATTTTAATAAGCTAATTTATATTTAGACGATTAATGAAGCTTATCCCTCATCAACTTACTTAAAACTTAAATTTTAACCTATTTAATTGTTAAAACTTATATTTTAGCTGAATTAAATTCATTTTTTAGAAAACCAGATATCTTAAAGTTCGTTTAGCATTTCATATCTATAATAAGATAGTTATTAGTTTTATAACACTAATTTTCATGTATATTATAGATCACTTTAATTCGGGAATAAATTTTCCAATTTTTTATTCTATAAACCATGATGCAAAAGGTACCTCAAATGAGTACTTTTTTATACTTTGTGATTTCCTTTTCAGTTCTTTTTAATTAAAGTTTAATAATTTTTATACATTTATTATTTCTTTATTTATTTGGAAGAATTATTAATTTAGAAAAAACTAATAAGGTAATTATAAATAGGAAGTTACCAATTCTAATATGACAAATTAGTGTTATTAATTAACTATATTTATACTTAGCTGTTTAAAGAAAATAACATCGAAGCTTCTTCAAAGCTTTGCTTTAATAATTTAAGCTATTTAAACAGACCACTACTAATATAGACTTTTTTAGTGTAAATAAAAAGTTCTTTTTAAACTATGGACTAAATCAGATAGAAACAAGGTTTATTTTTTACTTGCAGAGTAAATGTAAATTTATACTACTATCCGAATAAGGCAAAATTAATGCTATTGAAGGGCCGAAACCAACTGTTATCATAAATTAACTACTTAAAGAAAGCTATTAGCACCTAAAGTTCCACACACTTTTGTTCTTTTTGAACTATTTCTTTTATTTGGAGAAAATATTAGTTTTCATGGTTGAGTCAAAAGCTCAAAACTTTTGTCAGTCATCCAAATAGATAGAATTACTTTAATTCACTTACATTGTTAACAGCAATGCGCCTCTTTTTGGCTTTAACTAATTTTAGAGTGCCCGAGATTTAGGGAACATCTTGATGAGATGAATACGGCGTTATGCCCTCTAAAGCCTTAATATTATAATATAATAATAGGTAAGGTCATTTTATGCCCAAAAAACGGAATTATTTTGCAGGTTCTTTCTAATGAATTAAATCGATATCTTGTAAATAAGATAGAAGGTTTCTTTAATATACTTAAATAAAAGGTAAGAATAAAGATACTTACCCCAAATATAGAAAGTCAATACCCTATATTAGAAATTTTATTTCAATTATGAAATAAATCGGGGTAATCTACTCCCCGTCGGGGTATTCCTGCTAATCCTATTATATGTTGAGGAAAAAAAATTCTATTAATTCCTAAAAATGAAAGGAAAAAATGAGATTTTAATAATTTCTTGTTTATATAAGATCCTAATAGAAGAGGAAACCAATATAAAAATCCAACATAGATGGCAAAAACAGCTCCTATTGAAAGCACATAATGAAAATGAGCTACTACATAATAGGTATCATGCAAAATAACATCAATAGATGAATTAGCAAGTATAATCCCTGTTAATCCTCCTATAGTAAAAAGTATAATAAACCCTAAACATCAAAATATAATAGGGACACTTTTTAAAATTGACCCTCTTAAGGTAGAAAGTCAACTAAAGACTTTTACTCCTGTTGGGACAGCAATAATTATAGTTGCAGAAGTAAAATAGGCACGAGTATCAGCATCTAACCCCACAGTAAATATGTGATGAGCTCATACCAAAAAGCCTAGAATTCCAATAGAAATTATAGAGTAAATTATACCAATTGTACTAAAGGATTCATTTTTCCCAGTCTCTGAAATAATTGCATGAGAAATAATACCAAATCCTGGTAAAATTAAAATGTAAACTTCAGGATGGCCAAAAAATCAAAATAAATGTTGAAAAAGGATAGGGTCACCCCCTCCTAGGGGATCAAAGAAGCTGGTATTGATATTACGGTCCATTAAAAGTATTGTAATTCCTCCTGCTAAAACCGGGAGAGAAAAAATAAGTAAGAAAGCTGTAATAATCACTGATCAATTAAATAAAGTTAAGAAAATTAAATCTTCTTTATAGTAAAATATATTTAGTACAGTCACTACATAATTAATAGCTCCTGCAATAGAGCTAATTCCAGCCAAATGAAGAGAAAAAATTGTTATATCTACTGATATTCCAAGATGGCCTTCCCTTCTTAATGGGGGATATAAAGTTCATCCCGTTCCTCTTCCATTTGAGATTAAGTTTCTTAAGAGTAAAAAAAATAAAGATATTGGTAATAACCAAAATCTTAAATTATTTAGTCGGGGGAAAATTATATCTATACCTCCTAGCATAATCGGAATTAGCCAATTTGCAAAGGTCCCTATTATAATTGGTATAACTATAAAAAAAATTATAGCCAAGGCATGGGAAGTAACTATTACATTGTAAATTTGACCAGAAATTGAGGTATTTAAGTATCTTAATTCTATTCGAATTGCTATTCTATAAGCAAGTCCAAGAAATCCCGCAAAAATGCCGAAAAAAAGATATAATACTCCAATATCTTTATGATCTGTAGAATAAAATCATCGTGACATAGTCTATTCAGTTAATTTTTGATTTATTCACTGAACAAAATATTTAAATCTTGAAACTTCTAAACAAATAGGTATAAAAGCGTGGAGAGCTCCACAAATTTCTGAGCATTGACCATAAAATAACCCTATTTGATAAGAATTAATGTTACATTGATTAAGTCGGCCTGGATTAGCGTCAATTTTAACACCTATTGCAGGTACAGTTCAAGAATGAATAACATCTATGGATGTTAAGATCACTCGTACATTCCTATTGCAAGGGATGATCATTCGTTGGTCTACATCTAATAAACGAAATAAGCCCTCTTTTGAAGACTCATTAATTATGTATGAATCAAACCTATAATTATTAAATTCAGGGTATTCATAAGATCAGTATCATTGATGACCAATTACCTTAATTGATAAAATTGGTATGATTACTTCATCAAGTAAATATATAATTTTTAATGAAGGTAATGCAATAAAAATTAAAATTAACCCTGGCAGACATGTTCAGATTAACTCTAGAGTTTCATTTGAAGTTAAATAATGATTAATAATTTTATTAGAAATAATACAAATAGTAGAATAGATAATTAATCTAAAAATAAATGTCAAGATAAATATAGTATTATCATAAAAGTTTGTTAATTGTTCTATTAAAAATGATCTAGCATCATATAAATTTCAGTTTCACATAAGAAAATTTCTTTTCAATTTCCATATAGAAATTAGTTTTTACTTTATTTTCTTTATCTTTAAATAATAAAGATTAAGCCTACAATTAACCTACAAGAGGTTATTGACAACGGAAGAATATTCTTTCAGCAAAGTTTCATTAATAAATCATAACGGAATCGGGGTAATACACTACGTGTTATAATAATTATTATTAAAATTACTATTATTATAAAATAAAAAAAAATAATAGCAGTATTTCTTTTAATAAAAAAAAAAGTTATTAAATACCCAGAAAAAAAAACTATTATGTTTTCTCTTAGAAAGATTATAGTATATATTACTCCGCCATATTCTGTAGAATAACCAGAAACTAGTTCCCTTTCTCCTTCTCTTAAGTCCATAGGAGCTCGATTTAACTCTGCTAAAAGAGAAAAAAATATCAAGACAACTATAGGAAAAAGAATAAGAAAAGGAGTTGAGAATATAATGTTATCTTTAACTGACAATGAATTTCTATAACAAATTATAGTAATAAATATAAACCCCATTCCAATTTCATATGATAATCTCTGGGTTAAAGAACGAGTGGAGCCTAATAAAGAATATTTAGAATTTGAGGATCATCCAGCATAAATTAAACTATACACTCTTATTCCTAAGAATAATAAAATAATTAAAAATGAAACTTTTATACTAAAATTAATTCAATAAAACGGAAATGCCACTCAAATTATTAAAGATAAGAATAATATATATAATGGTGACCCATAATAAATTAATTTATTCCTTCAAATAACAGGGAAATCATCCTTAGTTATTAATTTAACAGTATCTGCGAATGGTTGTAAAATTCCTTTGTATCCTACTTTGTTAGGACCCTTACGAAAATGAATATAACCTAATACTTTTCGTTCCACTAAGGAGAAAAAAGCTACTCTTAATATGACTATAATAATTAAAATTGTTCATTGAACTAAAGAAACTCTCAAATAAGTTAATTTTGACATAGACATCCTCAATTATGTACTTAAATATAGTTTAAGCTTTATGAGGACTGCAAATCAGGTAAGAATTTCCTGCCCTATAGGGATAGTATACCCAAGGGTTAGTAAGCTCCTAGATTTGCAACTGTCGCTTAGCAAAGTGCATACAAATCCTAGGGTATAGCTTATGTTATGATACTAATCCCTTGGGTATACGGGTGGGCGGGAGTAGAACTCTATACTATATACTATTAGTATAGTTAATATATAGTATATTGGACATAAGTTTTATTAGTAGGATAAGATACCTTTGCTAAGCAACAGAACAAGATCTAGAAGATTATTAACACTAAAGGTAATAACTTAACTAAGTAATATTAAAAGAGAGATATTGAGAAAATAAAGAATTCTTATTAATTGACTGATAGAGGTATATGGGAACTCAAGAGGTTTAGCTCCTAATCATATTAAAAGAAGGAAAATAATAAATTGAGCAATACAAATTAGTTTATAGCTAAAATATTTGACTTTACTTCCTTTAAAGAAAAAGGGGAAAAAATATAAGATGGATACTGATAGAATTATTAAGAATACTCCCCCTAATTTATTTGGTACAGAACGAAGAATTGCATAAGCAAATAAAAAATATCATTCTGGTTGGATGTGGATTGGGGTACGTATAGGATTTGCTTCCTCAAAATTATCAGGGTCTATAAAAATTGTAGGGATATTAAGGATAATTAAAGAAAATGAAAAGGAGGGTACAAATAAACCAATAATATCTTTTAAGCTATAAAATGGATGAAAATTTAATTTATCAGTATTTGATGGTAATTTTAATGGATTACATCTTCCAGAATTATGTAAAAAGAAAAGATGTAGCGTAATTAATATAATAATAAAGAAAGGTAAAATAAAATGAAAAGAAAAAAATCGAGTAAGAGTAGGTCCTCTAACTGAAAACCCCCCTCAGATTCAAATTACACAGTAATTTCCAATATAAGGAACAGATGAAATTAGATTAGTAATTACAGTTGCCCCTCAATAAGATATCTGTCCTCAGGGTAATACATACCCCAAAAAGGCTGTAATTATTGAGAATAAATAAATAGAAATTCCTAATATTCAAGTATACATTATTTTAAATGATTTATAATATAAACCACGGGCAATATGTAAATAGAGAAGAATAAAAAAGTAAGAAGCACCATTAGCATGAATATAACGAAGTAATCACCCTCTATTTACATCTTGTATAATATGGAGGATATAAGTAAAAGTTTCATTTATACTAGAAGAATATTGGAAAGTTAGAAATAATCCTCTTCTAATTTGGATTAAAATAAATATCCCCAATAAAGATCCAAACCTTCAATTATAATCTAGATTAGAAGGAGTCGGTAAGCGTAAAATTTTATTTAATGACATAATTTAGACAGGTTGCTGTATTTAAGAAGTTTTCTTTTCTAAATTTTAAGTTTGATAGTTTATTCATATAATAAAAATAAAAAAAAAAATAGTTTTTGTTGAAGTTAAAAGATATTTTTTTCTAAATAACGGGTGGGCGGGAGTAGCTTTAATATTAAGAAGTATTAAAAAGACTAATTTTGAATAGAAGTATCTTGGTAGAAAGCTTAAAATAATTAAAATACTGGCAGGCATCCATTGGCTATTAGAAATTAAGAATATAGCTCTTCAAAATTTAGGATAAAATATGAGAAAAGGAGGGAGTCCTATTATAGAATAGGTTACCAGGAGCCAGATAGTAATATGTCTAGTTTTTTGGAAATTAATTATTATTTCTTTTAATTGGTTTAAATTAGTATATTGTATAACTAAAATTTGAATAGTAATTAGTATGGTAGTTATATAGCAGAAGAAGTATAGTAAAAATATTATTTTTCTAATTGTTAAGGTTATAATTATTCAGGAAACATGAATAATAGAGGAGTAGGTTAATAAAAATCGGATTGAGCCTAATTGATAACTATTTGGAGCTATAAGTAGCCCTCTTATAGAAATTAAAAGAATTAAAAGATTAAATTGAATATAAGATATTGCTATGAAAGGAGCTAATTTTATAATGGTTATTAGAAAGAAAAGTTTATAGTAACTCATGTTCTCTACAATCCTATATATTCAGTAGTGAAATGGAAAGCCTCCTACTTTCAAGATTAAGGCAATTATACTTAGATAAGATATAAATTTATTGCTTCTAAAATGTATTATAATATTTGATAAAAAAAATAAAGCAGATGCAATTAATTGAATAATGAAATAAATAAATACTTTTAATTTAGTTTTGGAAGACTCATATGAAGATAATCAACCGATAAAACTGAAACCAGCCAATTCTATTTTGTTTCATTTCCCTCATCAGGAATTTTTTGTGGGAGTTAAAAAAGAAAAGAATAAAATTACTAAAGTAAAGATATAATTTTTTATATAATTTAAGATTCAAAAGTGAGATAGACTCTATTTTAGGTTCCAAACCTAAAGTTTTGAATAAACTAACTTTTGGGATTAATACAAAGTTAGAGGGGTATTCATAGTTATCCTTGAATGATAATAGTTTTACTTTAACTTATAACTTTATTTGTATTAATTGTCCCCGGAGGATTTTCTTATTGGAAGTAAGATATAATAAATATATTAGACAATTATGATATTATTTTCTACCTCAGTAAATTATTACATATAGAAATAACCAAACTACATCAACAAAATGTCAATATCAGGCAATAATTTCAAAGCTGCAGATATCAAAATAGGTAGCGATAGACTTAATTATAAAATTTATGAAGATTCAGGATAGTATGGCAGACCCAAAAATTACATGTATTCCATGGAATCCTGTAGACACAAAAAATAAGGATCCAAAAATCCCATCAGCAATAGTAAAAGAACTATCGAAAAATTCTGAAATTTGAAGTCTAGTAAAAATTATTCCTAAAATGATAGTTAAAAATAGAAAAGTTGTTATATGAATAAACTTTCTTTTTATTAAATAATAATGAGAGATAGTTAAGGTTACCCCAGATGAAATTAAAATTAAAGTTCCTAACAAAGGCACTTTTAATGGATTAATCGTATGAATCCCTATAGGGGGTCATAACTCTAAAGGAGAAATATAATAGTAAAAATAGGCTCAAAAAATAGATAAAAAGAATATAATTTCGGATGAAATAAATAAAATTATTCCTAATTTAAAGCCTTTTTGAATTAGATGAGTAAAATAACCTTGTATATTTTCACGGTTTAGATCTCGTATTCATAATAGAATAATTCATACAATAGATAGTGTAGTTAAAATTAACATATAAAATCTTCTTTTGTATAATATAAATGAAATTCTTATAAATATATTAAAGAGAGTTATTGATATCAGTAGAGGTCATGGGCTGAGGGATACTACTCTAAAAGGATTAATAAATTTTGACATAATTAGTGACCCTCATATTCTTCTAAATAGTTAGTGAGGAGTAGTATAATAATTCATGCTTGAATAACTATAACAGCTCCTTCATAAAAAAAAAAAAGAGGGATAAACAATATAATATTTCTGTTTATTAAAACACTTATTAAAATGTGACCGATTATTGTATTTATTGTTAGCCGTAGCCCTAAAGTTAAAGGTCGAAGTAAAAAGCCAATAAATTCAATAGGGATAACCAAGAAAATTATTGCTAGAGGGGTTCTATGAGGCAAAAAATGAGACCTTACGACAATAGGGGATATTATTAATTTATTTTGTACAATTTTTCATCATGCTGGTAGTGTAATACACAATCTGAAAGTTAAATGTCTAAGAAAAGAAAATCTTAATGGAAATAAATTTTGTATATTTAGTATTAATACTATATATGAAGTGGTAACTAAAAATAAACTATTATATGATTTTTTGTTATTTATTATTTTAGATAAAATTGAGTATAGAATAAATAATGTAGAAGAGAGGTATCAATAAGAACTTTCTACTATAATTATTATAAATCTTAATATGAATCAAAAGGGGGTCCTTCAGGAGCAGGAGCAGGGATCAAAAATTGAAAATAAACTGGTTACCATTTAAATTTTATATTGTTTAAATTGATTATCATTGGTTTTTGATTTTTGTTTAAAAAATTCCATCAAGGAACAAACCTAAAAATAATATAATAAGTTGTGATTGTGAAAATAAATAAATTAAATATAGGAATTGGAAATAGCTGAGGTATTTTCAAAGAGGTGGTCCTAGTTTTAAGTTTACAGCTTAATGTAATTAATTTTACTACTTTGAAATATTACATACTATTAAAAGGAATAGAAAAAATTAGAAATAAAAAGGGGATTATTCATATTGTAATAATTAATATAGATTTGATCTTTAAAGAAGGGGTTAAAATTAATTGATGAGGTTCTAAGTATCCATGTCTAATAGAAAGGAATAAGTTTATATTATAAATGCCTGTAATCAAAAGATATAAAATAATTAGTAAGATAATAAAAAATGTTTTATTTAAAAATAAAGATCTAATTATTAATTCTCTTAATATTAAGATTATAGGTGGGAAGCTTCTATTTATAATTAGACTAATCAATCATATTAATCTCATAATTATACATTTTAAAAATATGAATTTATTAACTAATAATGATCGGGATGAAAAAATTTTGTAGTTTAAATCTGCTAAGAAAAAAAGGAGGGGTGAAATTAGGCCATGGGCAAGTATAATTATAAGAATGCATTCTTCACCTGTTTTAGATTCAGATAGGAATCCTAATATAAGAAAATTTATATGGCTTACTGATGAATAAGCGATTGTTATTTTTATATCTATTATTATTAAGGTAGCTGCAGCAGATATTGTTATTCCAATAGCTCTTAACATAATTAGGTAATTTTTTGTTATTCCTAGATTTAAAAATTTTATAAATCGTATTATTCCATAACCTCTTATTTTAAGGAGAATTGATGCTAATATAATTCTGCCTTCCATTGGGGCTTCTACATGGGCCTTAGGAAGTCAAATATGAAATAGGAAACCGGGAAGTTTGGATAGAAAAGATAAGATGATTAATAAGCTTAATAATGGATTTAAAGTATAAAAATTTATGTAATTTATAGTTAAATAGTTAATATTAATAGAAGATATAAAAATAATAATTGCTAGAAGTGGAAGGGAAAAGAAGAGGGTATATAAGAATATATAAAGTCTTGCTTCTAACCGTTCTGGTTGATAACCTCATCCAAGAATCAAAATAACTGAAGGGACAAGTGTTAATTCATAAAAAATATAAAATGAGATTAACTTTGTTCTTATAAATATAAAGGTTAAGCTAATTAATAAAAAATATAGGGTTAAATTTATAATATTTTCTTTTCTCATAATTAGAAGAGACAAAGTCACTCATAAAGTTAGAATAATTATTAGTGAAGTTATAGAGTCTATTATAAAATTGATACTAAAAAACTTCTGATGTTCTGTTTTAGAGATGAAAATAATGATTGGCATATTAAGTAAAATTATATAAGATTTTTTAGAATTTAAAAAAAAACAGGGTAATCTAGTTAATAAAAGAAAAAT